ACTAATGGCTAATCAGCCCATGCTCACACATAACTGTGCTGTCATACATTTGGTATTTTTTTATTTTGGGGGATGCTTGGACTCAGCTATGGCCGTCAAAGGCCCCGACCCGGAGCATATATTGTAGCTGGACTTAACTGCATCTTGAGCACCAGCATAATGGTAAGCGTGGACATTACAGTCAATGGTTACAGGACATAATTATATTATATATCCCCCCCCTCGTAAAAATCCCCCCCTTAAATATCTACCACCACTTTTAACAGACTTTCCCCTAGTTGCTTATTTAAATTTTTCACACTTCCAATACTCAAATTAACACTCAAAATAAAGTCAATATATAAGCGCGGCCCCCCCCCCCCGTTGATGTAGCTTAACCCAAAGCAAGGCACTGAAAATGCCTAGATGAGTCTCCCAACTCCATAAACACATAGGTTTGGTCCCAGCCTTCCTGTTAACTCTTAATAAACTTACACATGCAAGCATCCACACCCCAGTGAGAATGCCCTCTAGGTTATTAAAACTAAGAGGAGCTGGCATCAAGCACACACCCTGTAGCTCACGACGCCTTGCTTAACCACACCCCCACGGGAAACAGCAGTGACAAAAATTAAGCCATAAACGAAAGTTTGACTAAGTTATATTAATTAGGGTTGGTAAATCTCGTGCCAGCCACCGCGGTCATACGATTAACCCAAGCTAACAGGAGTACGGCGTAAAACGTGTTAAAGCACCATACCAAATAGGGTTAAATTCTAATTAAGCTGTAAAAAGCCATGATTAAGATAAAAATAAATGACGAAAGTGACCCTACAATAGCCGATGCACTATAGCTAAGACCCAAACTGGGATTAGATACCCCACTATGCTTAGCCCTAAACACAGATAATTATATAAACAAAATTATTCGCCAGAGTACTACCAGCAACAGCTTAAAACTCAAAGGACTTGGCGGTGCTTTATATCCTTCTAGAGGAGCCTGTTCTATAATCGATAAACCCCGATAAACCTCACCAGTTCTTGCTAATACAGTCTATATACCGCCATCTTCAGCAAACCCTAAAAAGGAAAAAAAGTAAGCGCAACCATGATACATAAAAACGTTAGGTCAAGGTGTAACCTATGAAATGGGAAGAAATGGGCTACATTCTCTACACTAAGAGAACCAAACACGAAAGTTATTATGAAACCAATAACCAAAGGAGGATTTAGCAGTAAACTAAGAATAGAGTGCTTAGTTGAATTAGGCCATGAAGCACGCACACACCGCCCGTCACCCTCCTCAAATGGATTTAATGTATCTAACCTTATTTAAACACACTAGTTACATGAGAGGAGACAAGTCGTAACAAGGTAAGCATACTGGAAAGTGTGCTTGGATAAACCAAGATATAGCTTAAACAAAGCATCCAGTTTACACCTAGAAGACTTCATTCATTATGAATATCTTGAACTAAACCTAGCCCAAAGACCCTACTCCAACTAAATAACCAAAGTAAAATAAAACAAAACATTTACTCCCAATTTAAAGTATAGGAGATAGAAATCTTAGATATGGCGCTATAGAGAAAGTACCGCAAGGGAACGATGAAAGAAAAAATCAAAGTACAAAAAAGCAAAGATTACCCCTTGTACCTTTTGCATAATGAATTAACTAGTACAAAACTTAACAAAATGAGTTTTAGCTAAGCAACCCGAAACCAGACGAGCTACTCACAAACAGTTTACCAAGAACTAACTCATCTATGTGGCAAAATAGTGAGAAGATTTGTAAGTAGAGGTGACATGCCTAACGAGCCTGGTGATAGCTGGTTGTCCAGAAAATGAATCTTAGTTCAGCTTTAAAGATACCAAAAAATTTAATTAAATCTTACTGTAACTTTAAAAGTTAGTCTAAAAAGGTACAGCCTTTTAGAAACGGATACAACCTTAACTAGAGAGTAAAATTTAACACTACCATAGTAGGCCTAAAAGCAGCCACCAATTAAGAAAGCGTTAAAGCTCAACAACAAAAATTAAATAGATCCCAATAATAAATAATCAACTCCTAGCCCCAATACTGGACTAATCTATTATAAAATAGAAGCAATAATGTTAATATGAGTAACAAGAAAAACTTTCTCCTCGCATAAGTCTAAGTCAGTGCCTGATAATATTCTGACCACTAACAGCTAATAAAAATAACCCAACAATAAATAATTTATTAGTTATACTGTTAATCCAACACAGGAGTGCATCTAAGGAAAGATTAAAAGAAGTAAAAGGAACTCGGCAAACACAAACCCCGCCTGTTTACCAAAAACATCACCTCCAGCATCCCCAGTATTGGAGGCATTGCCTGCCCAGTGACAACTGTTTAACGGCCGCGGTATCCTGACCGTGCAAAGGTAGCATAATCATTTGTTCTCTAAATAAGGACTTGTATGAATGGCCACACGAGGGTTTTACTGTCTCTTACTTCCAATCAGTGAAATTGACCTTCCCGTGAAGAGGCGGGAATACACAAATAAGACGAGAAGACCCTATGGAGCTTTAACTAACCAACCCAAAGAAAATAAATTTAACCATTAAGGAATAACAACAATCTTCATGAGTTGGTAGTTTCGGTTGGGGTGACCTCGGAGAATAAAAAAACCTCCGAACGATTTAAAAAACTAGACCCACAAGTCAAATCACTCTATCGCTCATTGATCCAAAAACTTGATCAACGGAACAAGTTACCCTAGGGATAACAGCGCAATCCTATTCAAGAGTCCATATCGACAATAGGGTTTACGACCTCGATGTTGGATCAGGACATCCTGATGGTGCAACCGCTATCAAAGGTTCGTTTGTTCAACGATTAAAGTCCTACGTGATCTGAGTTCAGACCGGAGCAATCCAGGTCGGTTTCTATCTATTACGTATTTCTCCCAGTACGAAAGGACAAGAGAAATAAGGCCAACTTTAAATTAAGCGCCTTAAGACAACCAATGACAGCATCTCAATTAATGACACAAAACCCTGCCCTAGAACAGGGCCTAGTTAAGGTGGCAGAGTCCGGTAATTGCGTAAAACTTAAACTTTTATATCCAGAGATTCAAATCCTCTCCTTAACAAAATGTTCATAATTAACATCTTGATACTAATCATTCCCATCCTATTGGCCGTAGCATTCCTTACATTAGTGGAACGAAAAGTTCTAGGCTACATACAACTCCGAAAAGGCCCAAATGTCGTAGGTCCATACGGCCTACTTCAACCCATCGCCGATGCAATCAAACTTTTCACTAAAGAACCACTACGACCCGCCACATCCTCAGCCTCAATATTTATCCTAGCACCCATCATAGCTCTAGGCCTAGCCCTAACCATGTGAATTCCTCTACCAATACCCTATCCCCTTATTAACATAAACCTAGGAATCCTATTTATACTAGCTATATCAAGCCTAGCCGTATACTCTATTCTCTGATCAGGCTGAGCCTCCAACTCAAAATATGCACTAATCGGAGCCCTACGAGCAGTAGCACAAACAATCTCCTATGAAGTAACACTAGCAATCATCCTATTATCAGTACTCCTAATAAGTGGATCCTTTACCCTCTCCACATTAATTATTACACAAGAACAAATATGACTAATTCTCCCAGCATGACCTCTGGCAATAATATGATTTATCTCAACATTAGCAGAAACAAACCGAGCTCCATTTGATCTAACTGAAGGAGAATCAGAGCTAGTCTCGGGTTTCAACGTAGAATATGCAGCAGGACCATTTGCCCTCTTCTTTATAGCAGAATACGCAAACATCATCATGATAAACATCTTTACAGCAATTTTATTCCTAGGAACATCTTACAACCCACACATACCAGAACTCTACACAATCAACTTTATCATCAAATCCCTGCTACTCACAATATCATTTCTATGAATCCGAGCATCCTACCCTCGATTCCGCTATGACCAACTAATACACCTATTATGAAAAAATTTTCTACCCCTAACACTAGCCCTATGCATGTGACACGTATCACTACCCATCCTTACATCAGGCATCCCGCCACTGACATAAGAAATATGTCTGACAAAAGAGTTACTTTGATAGAGTAAATAATAGAGGTTCAAACCCTCTTATTTCTAGAACTATAGGAATTGAACCTACTCCTAAGAATCCAAAACTCTCCGTGCTCCCAATTACACCAAATTCTATAAGTAAGGTCAGCTAATTAAGCTATCGGGCCCATACCCCGAAAATGTTGGTTTATACCCTTCCCGTACTAATAAACCCAATCATCTCTATTATCATTCTATCAACTATTATACTAGGAACCATTATCGTCATAATCAGTTCTCACTGACTACTTGTCTGAATCGGATTTGAAATAAATATACTCGCCATCATCCCTATCATAATAAAAAATCATAACCCACGAGCTACAGAAGCATCAACTAAATATTTTCTGACTCAATCAACAGCCTCAATACTACTAATAATAGCCGTCATCATCAATCTAATATTCTCAGGCCAATGAACCGTAATAAAACTATTTAACCCAATAGCCTCAATACTTATAACAATAGCCCTAGCTATGAAACTAGGAATAGCCCCATTTCACTTCTGAGTCCCAGAAGTAACACAAGGTATCCCCCTATTCTCAGGCCTAATCCTACTGACATGACAGAAACTAGCACCTATATCTGTACTTTACCAAATCTTCCCATCAATTAACCTAAACCTGATTCTAACCCTATCAATTTTATCAATCCTAATTGGAGGCTGAGGAGGACTAAACCAAACACAACTCCGAAAAATCATAGCCTATTCATCAATTGCTCACATAGGCTGAATAACAGCAGTACTACCATACAACCCCACTATAACACTACTAAACTTAACTATCTATATTATTATAACTTCCACCATATTCACCATATTCATGGCCAATTCCACCACCACTACCCTGTCACTATCACACACATGAAATAAAATACCCATTATAACTATCCTAATTCTTGCTACCCTCCTATCCATAGGAGGACTCCCTCCCCTATCTGGGTTCATACCAAAATGAATAATCATCCAAGAAATAACAAAAAACAACAACATTATTCTACCTACTTTCATAGCAATCACAGCTCTACTAAACTTATATTTTTACATACGACTCACATACTCTACCACACTAACAATGTTCCCCTCTACAAACAACATAAAAATAAAATGACAATTCCCCCTTATGAAAAAAATAACTCTCCTACCAACAATAGTCGTATTATCTACCATAACACTACCACTCACACCAATACTATCAGTATTAGAATAGGAATTTAGGTTAAACAGACCAAGAGCCTTCAAAGCCCTAAGCAAGTATAATTTACTTAATTCCTGATAAGGATTGCAAGACTACACCTTACATCAATTGAATGCAAATCAACCACTTTAATTAAGCTAAATCCTCACTAGACTGGTGGGCCCTACCCCCACGAAACTTTAGTTAACAGCTAAACACCCTAATTAACTGGCTTCAATCTACTTCTCCCGCCGCAAGAAAAAAAAGGCGGGAGAAGCCCCGGCAGAATTGAAGCTGCTTCTCTGAATTTGCAATTCAACGTGTAAACTCACCACAGGGCTTGGTAAAAAGAGGAGTCAAACCTCTGTCTTTAGATTTACAGTCTAATGCTTTACTCAGCCATTTTACCCATGTTCATTAACCGCTGACTATTCTCAACCAACCATAAAGATATCGGTACCCTTTACCTACTATTTGGTGCCTGGGCCGGTATAGTAGGAACAGCCCTAAGCCTTCTAATTCGCGCTGAATTAGGTCAACCCGGAACTCTACTCGGAGACGACCAAATCTACAACGTAGTTGTAACCGCACACGCATTTGTAATAATCTTCTTTATAGTAATGCCAATCATAATTGGAGGGTTCGGTAATTGACTTGTTCCCCTAATAATTGGTGCCCCCGATATGGCGTTTCCCCGAATAAATAATATAAGCTTTTGACTCCTTCCTCCCTCATTTCTATTACTCCTCGCATCCTCTATAGTTGAAGCTGGGGCAGGAACAGGCTGAACCGTATACCCTCCCTTAGCAGGCAACCTAGCCCATGCAGGAGCCTCAGTAGATCTAACTATCTTCTCTTTACACTTAGCAGGGGTTTCCTCAATTTTAGGAGCCATCAACTTCATTACAACAATTATCAACATAAAGCCCCCCGCAATGTCACAATACCAAACCCCTCTATTCGTATGATCTGTAATAATTACCGCTGTACTATTACTCCTCTCACTCCCTGTGCTAGCAGCCGGCATCACGATGTTGCTAACGGACCGGAACCTAAACACAACTTTCTTCGACCCGGCAGGAGGAGGAGACCCCATTCTATACCAACACCTATTCTGATTCTTTGGGCATCCTGAAGTCTATATTTTAATTTTACCTGGATTTGGAATAATCTCCCATATTGTAACCTACTACTCAGGAAAAAAGGAACCATTCGGATATATAGGAATAGTTTGGGCTATAATGTCAATCGGATTTTTAGGCTTCATCGTATGAGCTCACCATATATTCACAGTCGGAATAGATGTCGACACACGAGCCTACTTCACATCAGCCACTATAATTATTGCTATCCCAACCGGTGTAAAGGTCTTCAGCTGACTAGCAACACTTCATGGAGGTAATATTAAGTGATCTCCTGCTATAATGTGAGCCCTAGGCTTTATTTTCTTATTTACAGTAGGAGGTTTAACTGGAATTGTCTTAGCCAACTCTTCTCTCGATATTGTTCTTCACGACACATACTACGTTGTCGCACATTTCCACTATGTTTTATCAATAGGAGCTGTATTTGCTATTATAGGGGGATTTGTCCATTGATTCCCACTATTCTCAGGCTATACTCTCAACGATACATGAGCCAAAATCCACTTCGCAATCATATTTGTAGGCGTCAATATAACCTTCTTCCCACAACACTTTCTAGGACTATCCGGCATGCCTCGACGATACTCCGACTACCCAGATGCATATACAATATGAAATACTATCTCATCAATAGGCTCATTTATTTCTTTAACAGCAGTTATACTAATAGTTTTCATCATCTGAGAAGCATTTGCATCTAAACGAGAAGTCTTAACTGTAGACTTAACCACGACAAATCTAGAATGATTAAATGGGTGTCCTCCACCATACCACACATTTGAAGAACCCACCTATGTCAATCTAAAATAAGAAAGGAAGGAATCGAACCCCCTATTATTGGTTTCAAGCCAACATCATAGCCTCTATGTCTCTCTCAATAAGCGAGGTGTTAGTAAAACATTATATAACTTTGTCAAAGTTAAGTTACAAGTGAAAGCCCTGTACACCTCATATGGCATATCCCATACAACTAGGCTTCCAAGATGCAACATCACCAATCATAGAGGAACTACTTCACTTTCATGATCACACACTAATAATTGTCTTCTTAATTAGCTCATTAGTACTTTACATTATTTCACTAATACTAACAACAAAGCTGACTCATACGAGCACAATAGATGCACAAGAAGTAGAGACAATCTGAACTATTCTGCCCGCTATTATCTTAATTCTAATTGCTCTTCCTTCTTTACGGATTTTATATATAATGGATGAAATCAATAACCCATCCCTTACAGTAAAGACCATAGGACATCAATGATACTGAAGCTATGAATACACAGATTATGAGGACTTAAGCTTCGACTCCTACATAATTCCAACATCAGAATTAAAGCCAGGGGAGCTACGACTATTAGAAGTCGATAATCGAGTTGTACTACCAATAGAAATAACAATCCGAATGCTAGTCTCCTCTGAAGACGTACTACACTCATGAGCCGTACCCTCTCTAGGACTAAAAACAGACGCAATCCCAGGCCGTCTAAACCAAACAACCCTTATATCAACCCGTCCAGGCCTATACTACGGTCAATGCTCAGAAATTTGCGGATCAAACCACAGTTTCATACCCATTGTCCTTGAGTTAGTTCCACTAAAGTATTTTGAAAAATGATCTGCGTCAATACTATAAAATCACTAAGAAGCTATATAGCACTAACCTTTTAAGTTAGAGATTGAGAGCAATACACTCTCCTTAGTGACATGCCGCAACTAGACACGTCAACATGACTGACAATAATCTTATCAATATTCTTGACCCTCTTTATCATCTTTCAATTAAAAATTTCAAAACACAACTTTTACTACAATCCAGAACTAACACCAACAAAAATATCAAAACAAAACACCCCTTGAGAAATAAAATGAACGAAAATTTATTTGCCTCTTTTATTACCCCTATAATTTTAGGTCTCCCCCTCGTAACCCTTATTGTACTATTCCCCAGCCTACTATTCCCAACATCAAATCGACTAGTAAGTAATCGCTTTGTGACTCTCCAACAATGAATTCTCCAACTTGTATCAAAACAAATAATGAGCATTCACAATTCCAAAGGACAAACATGAACATTAATACTAATATCCCTAATCCTATTTATCGGATCAACAAACCTACTAGGCCTATTGCCTCATTCATTCACACCAACAACACAACTATCAATAAACCTAGGCATAGCCATTCCCCTATGAGCAGGAGCCGTAATCACAGGATTCCGCAATAAAACTAAAGCATCACTTGCCCATTTCTTACCCCAAGGAACACCCACTCCTCTAATCCCAATACTAGTAATTATTGAAACTATCAGCCTTTTTATCCAACCTATAGCCCTCGCCGTGCGGTTGACAGCTAACATCACTGCAGGACACCTATTAATTCACTTAATTGGGGGAGCTACACTTGCACTAATAAGTATTAGCACTACAACAGCTCTAATTACATTCATCATTCTAATCCTACTAACAATTCTAGAGTTTGCAGTAGCTATAATCCAAGCCTATGTATTCACTCTCCTAGTCAGCCTATATCTGCATGACAACACGTAATGACACACCAAACTCATGCTTATCACATAGTAAACCCAAGCCCTTGACCTCTTACAGGAGCCTTGTCCGCCCTCTTAATAACATCCGGCTTAACCATGTGATTTCACTTTAACTCAACGACTCTATTAATAATTGGCCTAACAACAAATATACTAACAATATATCAATGATGGCGGGATGTTATCCGAGAAAGCACCTTCCAAGGACATCATACCCCAGCTGTCCAAAAAGGCCTCCGTTATGGAATAATCCTTTTTATTATCTCCGAAGTCTTATTCTTTACTGGATTTTTCTGAGCATTCTACCATTCAAGCCTCGCCCCCACTCCTGAACTAGGCGGCTGCTGACCCCCAACAGGCATTCATCCACTAAACCCCCTAGAAGTTCCACTGCTTAACACCTCTGTCCTACTGGCCTCCGGAGTTTCTATTACCTGAGCCCATCATAGCTTAATAGAAGGAGACCGAAAGCACATGTTACAAGCCCTGTTTATCACCATCACATTAGGGGTCTATTTTACACTACTACAAGCCTCAGAGTACTATGAAGCACCTTTTACTATCTCCGACGGAGTCTACGGCTCAACTTTTTTCGTAGCCACAGGCTTCCACGGCCTCCACGTCATCATTGGATCCACCTTCTTAATTGTCTGCTTCTTCCGCCAATTAAAATTTCATTTTACTTCTAACCACCACTTCGGCTTTGAAGCCGCTGCCTGATACTGACATTTCGTAGATGTAGTCTGACTTTTCCTCTATGTTTCTATCTATTGATGAGGCTCCTGTTCTTTTAGTATTAACTAGTACAGCTGACTTCCAATCAGCTAGTTTCGGTCTAGCCCGAAAAAGAATAATAAATTTAATACTAGCCCTCCTGACCAATTTTACACTAGCCACCCTACTTGTCATCATCGCATTCTGACTTCCCCAACTAAATGCATACTCTGAGAAAACAAGCCCATACGAATGTGGATTTGACCCCATAGGATCAGCCCGCCTTCCCTTCTCCATAAAATTTTTTCTAGTAGCCATCACATTTCTCTTATTTGACCTAGAAATCGCACTCCTTCTACCACTACCATGAGCCTCACAAACAACAAACTTAAACATAATACTTACCATAGCCCTATTCCTAATTATTCTGCTAGCTGTAAGCCTAGCCTACGAGTGAACTCAAAAAGGACTAGAATGAACCGAATATGGTACTTAGTTTAAAATAAAATAAATGATTTCGACTCATTAGATTGTGATTCAATTTACAATTACCAAATGTCTATAGTATATATAAACATTATAATAGCATTCACAGTATCTCTTGCAGGACTACTAATATATCGATCCCACCTAATATCTTCCCTTCTGTGCTTAGAAGGAATAATACTATCTCTGTTTGTTATAGCAGCCCTAACAATCCTCAATTCACATTTTACATTAGCTAGCATAATACCCATCATCCTACTAGTCTTCGCAGCCTGCGAAGCAGCCCTAGGTTTATCTCTACTAGTAATAGTATCAAATACATATGGTACTGATTATGTACAAAACCTCAACCTACTCCAATGCTAAAATACATTATTCCAACAATTATACTCATACCCCTAACCTGACTATCAAAAAATAGTATAATTTGGGTTAACTCCACAGCACACAGCCTTCTAATCAGTTTTACAAGCCTTCTCCTTATAAACCAGTTTGGCGACAACAGCCTTAATTTTTCACCCATATTTTTCTCCGACTCCCTATCCACTCCACTACTAATTTTAACCATATGACTCCTCCCCCTAATACTAATAGCTAGCCAACATCACCTATCAAAAGAAAACCTAACCCGAAAAAAACTATTTATCACCATGCTAATTTTACTACAACTATTTCTAATTATAACCTTTACCGCCATAGAACTAATTTTCTTTTATATCCTATTTGAAGCAACACTAGTCCCAACACTTATTATTATCACCCGATGGGGGAACCAAACAGAACGCTTAAATGCCGGACTCTATTTCCTATTCTATACATTAGCTGGCTCCTTACCCCTATTAGTCGCACTAATTTATATCCAAAATACAGTAGGATCCCTAAACTTCCTAATACTCCAATACTGAGTACAACCTATGCATAATTCTTGATCTAATGTCTTCATATGACTAGCATGTATAATAGCTTTCATAGTAAAAATACCACTATATGGCCTTCACCTTTGACTGCCTAAAGCCCACGTAGAAGCCCCCATCGCAGGCTCCATAGTCCTTGCAGCAATCCTACTAAAACTAGGGGGATACGGTATGCTACGAATTACACTAATCCTAAACCCTATAACCGACTTTATAGCATACCCATTCATTATACTCTCTCTATGAGGCATAATTATAACTAGCTCAATCTGCCTTCGTCAAACGGACCTGAAATCACTCATTGCATATTCCTCTGTGAGCCACATAGCACTAGTTATCGTAGCCATCCTCATCCAGACACCTTGAAGCTACATAGGAGCAACCGCCCTTATAATTGCCCACGGCCTCACATCATCCATACTTTTCTGCCTAGCAAACTCAAACTACGAACGAATCCACAGCCGAACTATAATTCTAGCTCGAGGCCTACAAACGCTCCTTCCACTAATAGCCACCTGATGACTACTAGCAAGCTTAACCAACTTAGCTTTACCCCCAACAATCAACTTAATTGGAGAACTATTTGTAGTAATGTCAGCCTTTTCATGATCTAACATTACAATTATTCTAATAGGATTAAATATAGTAATCACCGCCCTATATTCTCTATACATGCTAATTATAACTCAACGAGGAAAATACACCCACCACATTAATAATATCTCACCTTCCTTTACACGAGAAAATGCACTCATATCACTGCACATCCTGCCCTTACTACTTCTATCCCTGAACCCAAAAATTATTCTAGGACCTCTATACTGTAAATATAGTTTAACAAAAACATTAGATTGTGAATCTAACAATAGAAACTCGTTACCTTCTTATTTACCGAAAAAGCATGCAAGAACTGCTAATTCTATGCTCCCATATCTAATAATATGGCTTTTTCGAACTTTTAAAGGATAGCAGTTATCCGTTGGTCTTAGGAACCAAAAAATTGGTGCAACTCCAAATAAAAGTAATAAACATATTCGCCTCATTCTCACTAATTACTTTACTCTTACTAACAATACCCATTATAATAATAAGCTTTAACACCTACAAATCTTCCAATTATCCACTCTACGTAAAAACAACTATCTCATATGCCTTCATTACCAGTATAATTCCCACAATAATATTCATTTACTCAGGCCAAGAACTAATCATTTCAAACTGACACTGATTAACCATCCAAACCTTCAAATTATCCCTCAGCTTTAAAATAGACTATTTCTCAATAATATTTGTCCCAGTAGCACTATTCGTTACATGATCTATTATAGAATTCTCAATATGATACATACACTCAGACCCCAATATTAACAAATTCTTTAAATATCTACTCCTATTCCTCATCACCATACTCATCCTTGTAACCGCAAACAACCTCTTCCAGCTATTCATTGGCTGAGAAGGTGTTGGAATTATATCATTTTTACTCATCGGATGATGATACGGACGAGCAGACGCAAACACAGCAGCCCTACAAGCAGTCCTATATAACCGCATCGGCGACATTGGTTTTATTCTAGCAATGGCATGATTTCTAACAAACCTCAATACCTGAGACCTCCAACAGATCTTTATACTAAACCCAAAAGACTCAAACATACCCTTGATCGGACTAGCATTAGCTGCAACTGGAAAATCCGCCCAATTTGGCCTCCACCCGTGACTTCCCTCTGCAATAGAAGGCCCAACTCCCGTCTCAGCACTACTCCATTCAAGCACAATAGTGGTAGCAGGTATTTTCCTACTAATCCGCTTCTACCCGCTCACAGAAAACAATAAATACATTCAATCTATTACATTATGCTTAGGAGCCATTACCACATTATTCACAGCAATATGCGCCCTCACCCAAAACGATATTAAAAAAATCATCGCCTTCTCTACATCCAGCCAACTAGGCCTTATAATAGTAACAATTGGCATTAACCAACCTTACCTAGCATTCCTCCACATCTGTACCCACGCCTTTTTCAAAGCTATACTATTTATATGTTCCGGTTCCATTATTCACAGCCTAAACGACGAACAAGACATCCGAAAAATAGGAGGCCTATTTAAAGCCATACCATTCACTACAACAGCCCTCATTATTGGCAGTCTCGCACTAACAGGAATGCCCTTCCTCACAGGATTCTACTCCAAAGACCTAATCATCGAAGCCGCCAACACGTCTTATACCAACGCCTGAGCCCTTTTAATAACACTAATCGCCACCTCTTTCACAGCCATCTACAGCACCCGCATTATTTTCTTCGCACTTCTAGGACAACCCCGATTCCCAACCCTAATTAACATCAACGAAAATAATCCCCTCCTGATCAACTCTATTAAACGCTTAATAATTGGAAGCCTCTTCGCAGGCTACATTATCTCCAATAACATTCCTCCAATAACAGTCCCCCAAATAACCATGCCCTACTACCTAAAAACAACAGCCCTAATCGTTACAATCCTGGGCTTCATCCTAGCCCTAGAAATCAGCAATATAACTAAAAACCTAAAATACCACTACCCCTCAAACGCCTTCAAATTCTCAACTTTACTAGGATATTTTCCCACAATTATACACCGCCTAGCTCCATACATAAATCTATCTATAAGCCAAAAATCAGCATCTTCCCTTCTAGACCTAATCTGACTAGAAGCCATCTTGCCAAAAAGCATCTCATTTGCTCAAATAAAAGCATCCACCCTGGTCACAAACCAAAAAGGCCTAATCAAACTATACTTCCTCTCCTTTCTAATCACAATCCTTATTAGCATAATCCTATTTAATTTCCACGAGTAATTTCTATAATAACCACAACACCAATAAATAAAGACCACCCAGTTACAATAACTAATCAAGTACCATAACTGTATAAAGCCGCAATCCCCATGGCCTCTTCACTAAAAAACCCAGAATCCCCTGTATCATAAATTACCCAATCTCCTAGACCATTAAACTCAAACACAATCTCCACTTCTTTATCCTTTAAAATATAATAAACCATAAAAAACTCTATCAACAAGCCAGTAACAAATGCCCCTAAAACAGCCTTATTAGAAAGCCAAATCTCAGGGTACTGCTCTGTAGCTATAGCCGTTGTATAACCAAAAACTACCATTATACCCCCCAAATAAATTAAAAAGACCATCAACCCCAAAAAGGACCCACCAAAATTCAACACAATTCCACAACCAACCCCACCACTCACAATTAACCCCAACCCCCCATAAATAGGCGAAGGTTTCGAAGAAAACCCTACAAAACCCATCACAAAGACAACACTTAAAATAAATACAATGTATAGTATCATTATTCTTGCATGGAATCTAACCATGACTAATGATATGAAAAACCATCGTTGTCATTCAACTACAAGAACACTAATGACCAACATTCGAAAGTCCCACCCACTAATAAAAATTGTAAACAATGCATTCATTGACCTTCCAGCTCCATCAAACATTTCATCATGATGAAACTTCGGTTCCCTCCTGGGAGTCTGCTTAATCCTACAAATCCTCACAGGCCTATTCCTAGCAATGCACTACACATCCGACACAACAACAGCATTCTCCTCCGTCACTCATATCTGCCGAGACGTAAACTACGGCTGAATTATCCGATACATACACGCTAACGGAGCTTCAATGTTTTTCATCTGCTTATATATGCACGTAGGACGAGGCCTATATTATGGGTCTTACACTTTTCTAGAAACATGAAACATTGGAGTAATTCTCCTACTTACGGTAATAGCTACAGCATTCATAGGATACGTGTTACCATGAGGACAAATATCATTTTGAGGAGCAACAGTCATTACCAACCTCCTATCAGCAATCCCATACATCGGCACAAATCTAGTCGAATGAATCTGAGGCGGATTCTCAGTAGACAAAGCAACCCTTACCCGATTTTTCGCTTTCCACTTTATCCTCCCATTTATTATCATAGCAATTGCCATAGTTCACCTACTATTCCTCCACGAAACAGGTTCTAACAATCCAACAGGAATCTCCTCAGACACAGACAAAATTCCATTCCACCCCTACTATACCATTAAAGACATCCTAGGAGCCCTACTACTAATTCTAACCCTAATACTACTAGTACTATTCGCACCCGACCTCCTCGGAGACCCAGATAACTACACCCCAGCAAATCCACTTAACACACCTCCCCACATCAAACCCGAATGATACTTCTTATTTGCATACGCAATTTTACGATCAATCCCCAACAAACTAGGAGGGGTACTAGCCCTAGCCTTCTCTATCCTAATCCTCATTCTAATTCCCCTACTACACACCTCCAAACAACGAAGCATAATATTCCGACCACTCAGCCAATGCCTATTCTGAGCCTTAGTAGCAGACCTACTAACACTCACATGAATTGGAGGACAACCAGTCGAACACCCATATATCACCATTGGGCAACTAGCATCTATCATATACTTTCTTCTCATCCTAGTACTAATACCAACAGCCGGCACAATTGAGAACAAATTACTAAAATGAAGACAGGTCTTTGTAGTACATCTAATACACTGGTCTTGTAAACCAGAAAAGGAGAACAACCAACCTCCCTAAGACTCAAGGAAGAAACTGTAGTCTCACCGTCAACCCCCAAAGCTGAAGTTCTATTTAAACTATTCCCTGAACTCTTAATATAGTTCCACAAATGTAAAGAGCCTTATCAGTATTAAATTTATTAAAATTTCCAATATCCAACACAGACTTTGTACCCCAACCAAATATTACAAACACCACTAGCTAACAGCATACACCCCATACACATATCACAGAACGCGCTGCCCAAGCAGGGTATATACATAATATTAATGTATTAAAGACATAATATGTATATAGTACATTAAATTATATGCCCCATGCATATAAGCAAGTACATGATGACTATTAATAGTACATAATACATACAATTATTAATTGTACATAACATATTATGTCAAGTCCATTCTTGGTAACATACGTACCCCTTCCATTAGATCACGAGCTTAATTACCATGCCGCGTGAAACCAGCAACCCGCTAGGCAAAGGACTTCTCTTCTCGCTCCGGGCCCATGAACCGTGGGGGTCGCTATTTAATGAACTTTATCAGACATCTGGTTCTTTCTTCAGGGCCATCTCATCTAAAACCGTCCATTCTTTCCTCTTAAATAAGACATCTCGATGG